TAAGCTTTAGGCGAGGGATTTTGATCCCTTTTTCGTTACTCATGTCAGCATTCTCACTTGGGTCATTTATTCATTAATCTATTTAAGATTAAATCTAAAATTTACCCAACGTTCCGCTACCCCATATAATATGATAATATATATATTAATATGGACAAGGTGTCGGTATATTATTTAGATCCGTTAAATTTTCGGTGCCACTATCAATGTAAATAGTAAACTAAATACTAAACCAGTGCTCTGTTACGAGGTCTTCAAAAAATGGCCGCTTCTAAGCCTATTTCCTAGTCGTATTAGATAGAAACTTCCTTAATTTCACTTAACAATAATTTTGGAACCTTAACTCTTGTTCTGGGCTGTTTCCCTTTAGACATACAACCTTATCGTACTATGTCCGATTATTCAAAATTCATCATTGCCCTTCCGAGTGCGAATACTCACCGATAAAATCTTCACGATCCCCCGATATGTGCAAAATCAATAAATATAAGAAATTTCTTTCTTACACTAGTTAAAAGTTGCCTGAGATCACAGTTCTGTACCTGCTATGATGTAATTTAAATTACCTACTTATATAGGTTTCGCAGAAAACCAGCTATCCTAGTCAGTATTGTCTTTCACTAACTTACCACAATTCATCGGATATCTTTACAACGATAACCCGTTCGGGCTTTTATAACCCTGATCATGGTAAGATCACTAGGCTTCGGGTCTAATTTTAGATACTAATTCATTATTTCATAATTGGTTTATCTAGGCATTCCTGCTCGCATCTAACATTAACTTGCTGACCCATTATGCAAAAGGTACGCTCTCACTATGTATTTAAACTTTGCTTGAGCTGCTTATAAAACTACTAATAAAACGCTTCCTTCACAGGCACTTTTCACTATCGCTCATATATTATATTTAGCCTTAGAGGAAGGTTCCCCTTAATATTCAAACAGGTTTATAGCCCGTTTTACTTATTTAAAGTATTAATAGCGATTTAGTTATCCTCATCGCTATAAATTATTTATGGGCTGCAATTGCTACCCTAAAAAATAATTATTTAATACTCTAGGCTCTTCTGCTTTAATTCACATTAATCGCAGAATCTCGTTTGATTTCTTTTCCTAAAGTTACTAAGATATTTCAATTCACTTCGTTTATTACTGAATTTCTCTAAGAGTTTATGTGATGACTGAATAGAGGGAGGTTTTTACGCCAGCCCTCAAAAAACACAATTTAAACAGCTCTCTTTAATATATGGCAAGCCTTCCTAATAGTTTCTTTATATACTTGCTTATACTACAATTTATAGTAGATAAACATTAAATCTATATCGATTACATTACTAATAGCAATATAACTTAATATACTATATATTATTCGGGTTATTATGATTCGAACATAACAATTCCTCAACCCAAATGAGACGCCGAACCAACCTGGCTCTAACCCGTTTACTGTAACCTATTTACTTGTGCGAAGCCGCGAACCCTTATTTAATTAGAAGCCTCCAAGCAAAAGATTAAGCTATAGTACAGAGAATATCCGATTTGAACGGATGTGATGTTTAACACCAAGTAAGTTTCAAATTTACCACCTTAAACCGCTCAGCCAATTCTCTTTTTTCTTATATTGTGGTCTTATATGTTTCATAGCAAAGCAGGGAAGATAAAATTAAACCTAATCCGAAAAAGATTAGTTAGCAATTCTTACATTTAATCTATACTTGTGCGAAGCCGCGAAGCCTTATTTCATTAGAACCCTTAAGTATTAAATTGATAATTCTTCCAAGAATCGAACTTGAATTTCATCCTTATCAAAAATGCACTCTACCTGTTAAGTTAAAGAATTATTCAAGAGTACTCAGACTTGAACCGAGAACATGAAGTCTGAAGCTTCTTATTTTACCAATTAAACTAAACTCTTTATGGGCGAAGACATATTTAGGCGAAGGCATATTTAAGCGAAGGAAGTAAAACTAATAAGCATAAATCTAAGCTATATTTAAGCAAACCCTCCAAAGCTATTTTTTTACTTGTTTATATTTATATTATATATGACGGAAAAGAGGTGAATCGAACACCCAGATTCTAGGAACAATATTTAGCAAATATCTCGTCTTACCAATGACAACTTTTCCTCTCTGCTCTTTTTAAAACATATTTATAAACACGGGCCAGGTCGGGTTCGAACCGACATACACTTTCTTGACAAGAAAGTTCTTTACCAATTAAGAAACTAACCCTTTTGATAAATTGCGGATAGTCGGATTCGAACCGACATAAAACGCTTGGAAGGCGTTCGGTTTACCATTAACGTATATCCGCTGATAATAAGTCTAACTAAGACCTAAGGGACTTGAACCCTTATAAAAATGCTTAAAAGGCATATGCTTTACCGATTAAGCTAAAGTCTCTTTACGAGAAGATTAGCTAGGTTTTACCCTTTATTAATTTTCAGCGCACTAGAAGCCGAATTTAAATTTTCCAGCTAGTTAACTATTAAGATCCTCAGTAGTAAATAGAGATATATAAAAATAATCAAACAACATCTACAAAATGTCAGTAAAGGATACCAGATTCTAAACCTAAGTGATGATTATCTGTTGAATGGTAAGCTACTACACGTCATAAACCTACGGCTAAAAAAGCTGTACCAATAATAACGTGTATTCCATGGAACCCTGTTCCAAGATAAAAACAAGATCCAAATATACCGTCACTAATTGTAAAAGAAGAAACTGCATACTCTACACCTTGGAAACCTGTAAAGATTAAAGCTAAAACCACTGTAGCAAGTAAACCGTATAAAGTAGCAGATCTGTCACCTTTTATTAAAGAATGATGAGCATATGTTACTGTAACACCACTAGATAATAAAATTACAGTATTTAATAAAGGTAATTCAAAAGGATTTATAGCTTCTATACCCATAGGAGGTCATTGGGCTCCTAATTCAATAGTAGGAGATAAAGCACTATGAAAGAAAGCTCAAAAAATAGCTAAGAAAAATAAGGCTTCTGAAGTTATAAATAAAGCAACTCCCATGTTTATTCCTTTTTGTACAGCTAATGTATGGTGTCCTAAATATGTAGCTTCACTTATTACATCACGTCATCAATAAGACATAGACAGGATAAGAGATATGAAAGCAAAAGCTAAATAAGGACCTGCGTTAGAGAAACCGTGCATTGTTAATACTGCACTTAATGTTAAAAATAATAAAGAAAAAGAAACATTAACTGGTCAAGGTGAAGGGCTAACTAAATGAAAAGGATGAGCTTGAAATTGACTTCTTACTATATTTGTCATTTTTTTTAGAACTTTTGTGTAGGTCTTTCTACTTTTTTCTTTTCCAACATGATAAAAATAGGATACTAGGTTATACTAAAGTATACCTTGAGACATCTCTCTCAAACAGTATGTGTGATATAAGAGATAAGTGAATTGAACACTTAACCTACCGTGTGTAAAACGGTTGCTCTACCAATTGAGCTAATCCCTCTGCTATTTATAAAAAAATAGCAAACTTAAACTTATATATTATTTAATATAGGTTTTTGTTTTATAGTTATAACAATAGCCCCTACCATAGCCAATAATAAAATTATTGAAGTAATAATAAGTCATATACTATGGCTAGTATACATAATATTACCTATACTTGTTATATGACTAAATTCAGACATATTACCGTCTCATATTTTACTTGTAGCATATAATACCTCACTTTTATCAGAGATAATGGCTTTCATAGTTAATACATTATCTATTGTATAATTATAATTTACATATCATATTTTATTAATTGCTTCTTGTATAAATACAGTAACACTGTAAGGTAATACTTTAGAAACAGGATAGTTAAAAGCTAGTATAATAAGTATAACTAAAGGTATACTATTGCTAGTTTCATTAAGCAATTCACTTATTCTAACATTAATTAACATAAGTATGAAAAGGAACAATATAGATACTGCTCCAACATAAACCAATAAATAAGATAAACCAATAAAATTTAAACCCAATACTATAAGATAACATGATATGCTTAAAAACAACCCTATCAAAAATAGCACAGATACGATCGGATTTTTACTCACTATGACTAGTATAGCGGATAAAATTGAAACTAAAGAAATAAAATCTAACATACCTGCACGGTAACCAGAAGTAAAACTATCATTTAAAACAAAAAGAGAATCCATAGATTAATAAAAAAAAATCTCCTTAAATTTTTAACTAAAAAATTTATATATTGCATATTTTATTTAGGCAGAGAGAGCCAACCTTCTTCCCTCTCAACACCTAAAGTAGCTAGAGTATAATGAATAGAATTGATATTTTACTGTATGTACAAGACTCGAACTTGTATCCATGTGGCCGTAACACATTGCTCTACCAATTAAACTAACACACAATCAATTAAACCTTATTTAGCCCTTAAGATGAATCGAACATCTATCACAATATTAACAGTATCATGCTCTACCTTTGAGCTATAAAGGCCTTATATTATTAATCTTGGCTTCGCTCCATAATTTCACCTTTCACAGTGAAAACTTAAAAGTTTATTTGAGACAGTCCACCATATTTTATCTTTGTGCGGATAAAGGATTCGAACCCCTATCTTCTGGACATGAGCCAAACGTGTTACCCTTACACCAATCCGCATTTCGCATTTACAAAGAGATATTTCATCTTTGTTGTTTTTCATGATTTCTTTCTTAAAATTTTAGTGTTAATTTCACCTTAGGAAGGAAAGGAATTGAACCTTCGACAGCATAAGGCTATTGAGTTTACAGCTCAACCCGTCATACCAACAAACGGAACCTTCCTTTTGTATATAAAAATATATACAGTTTATTGTTAACTATAATTAACCCCGTGCAATTTCCACTACACGAACCTTATTTCGACTTAACACCAATCAAAGTCACACATACGAAAATTTACTACACTAATTTTTAGAACTTATCTTCCATATTTAAAAAGCAATAGCTCACCAAACTTATTGCACATACTTCTTTCGGCGCGCGACGAGTAGTTAGTACCTATCTGAGATATAATCCACCGTGACGTGGTGATTCACGATTACTAGTAATTCCTTATTCATGTAGTCGAGTTACAGACTACAATCCATATTATAACCTACTTTTGAGATTAGCTCGAGTTCACACTTTCGCATCTCTTTGTATAGGATTATGTGGCACGTCTATAGCCCACAATATAAAGGCCATGATGACTTGTCTTGGTCCCATATATCAAACCAATATAATGGCGAACTACTTTATAAAAAATAATTTAAAAATAAAGCAAGGGTTTACGTTAATTTTATGGAACTAACCAAAATCTCACGACATTAACTGAAGACAGCCGTGCAACGCTTGTAAATATGTACTCATTAATATGTACATAATATGCAAATTGTGGTAAGGTTTTTCGAGGGCTATCGAATTAAATAACATACTTCACTACTGGTTTCAGAAACGGCCTAATGATTTCAGTTCCTGCGTTGCCACATTACTCTTAAGGTGGAATGCTTACACTTTCATTTATAGTCTAAATATAATCTAATCTATAGCATTCATAATTCTCTGCCTGGACTACTAGGGTATCTAATCCTCTTTGCTACCCAGGCCTTCGTCCCTCAACGTCAGTTATTAGATAGAAGGTTGCTTTCGCCGTTACCAGTCCTTAGGGTATCATCGTATTTAATCTCTCCTCCATAAATACTACCTTCTCATATAAAACTCTAGTAAAATCGTACCCTTTTCTGGGCTAATAATACCGTCTAGGTACCCTTTAAACCTATTAAAGATGAATAACACTAGTCTTCTACGTATTACCGCGACTGCTGGCACGTAATTGGGTCAAGACAAATAGATAGAAAATTGTCATAATCAGTATTCTATCTAGAACTTTATTCGACATAGTCGATATTAACCTTTTAATATTGGGTTAACAAGCCGTAGCTTTTCATTCCTCCAAGTTGCTGGTTCAGCCGTTAGGCTATTGACCAATATTCCTCACTGCTGTACAATACGTATTGGGGTTTTTTCAGACCCAATGTGATCGATCAACCTTTCAGCCTCGACTACGGAATCTTAGGCTAGTTAAGTTATTACCTTAACTACTACCTATCCGAGATATTTATTGTCATCATAAAGCGGAAAATTTTAAAAATATTTCCTTTAGAAGTAATTCATATAAGGTATTTATTTCCCTTGCTTTAGGGTAGCCAAAATATCATATACTCACCTGTACACCACTTCTAATTAAGTAAATTTTTTAATAAGCTAAAAAATAGCTAAAAAATTATTTATTATATTAGACGTTCGATTAGCATGTGTCAAGCATTTGGACAGCGTTCATTCAGAGCCATCATCAAACTCAAAAAATTTTGTTTTCTCTTATCAAGATAATTACACCTCAATAAAAAGAAGAATTTCAGTGATATGTTAAATTTATTAAAATAAATTAAGAAATATTAAAATATCACTACTAATGAAAATTTAACATACCCTAACAATATTAAAAAGATGTATTAAGAACTATCGAAAAGTAAAAAGCCAACACTATAGGTAATATAACCTTAGGGTAATATTAAGCCAGTTCTTGTAAAAGTTATTAGTCTAAATTAAGGCCTAACCTTGGCTTGTCTTTTAATTAAAAACTGCAAAATAGGATTTTGGCTATGAAAGCTACTCAGCTATCTGCATAAATATACATATATATATAAAATAATTTTCTCTATAATACCAAAAGCTTTTGCTTTTACACTCATCTATTCGTGTGCACAGATCTAATAAGCACCAGACTTTACTACACTAAAAAAAGTATTTAAATATATTTTTAATAGCGTTGTACTTTTTATACCACTAAATGTAGACGAAGGCTGCAGACTTTAGAAGCCAAAGGAACGAAAATGACAAAGGGAAGAAAGAAACCAGCGAAGCTCACAATCTATTTATTATAGGTATTATTAAATTAGCTTTAAATGAATCGAACATCTATAGAAATTAGTATAATATAATTTCTAACCTATCTAGCCTAGAATATTAAATAAATTTAATAAGGCTTCGCTACAAATTAGTGTAAATCTAACCCATCTTTAATATAGCTACTAGTTAATACAACAAACACTTGAGCTTGGATAAATGCAATCCCTAATTCAAGACCAGAGAAAGCTATTATAAAAGCTAAAGGTATTAATCCTAAAAAGAAGAATATAAACCCTGAAGTCATAATATTATATGTGAAACCAGCTAAAATGTTTAATAACATATGCCCACTTAAAATATTAGCAGCTAATCTAAGCCCTAGTGAAACATTTCTAGCTAAGTAAGAAATAAATTCAATTAAAACTAATAAAGGTAATAAACCTAAAGGACAACCGGCTGGTACAAGTAAAGAAAAGAATTCTAACCCGTGTTTTTGGAAACCTAAGATTGTAGCACCTAAAACAACAGTAAAACTAAGAGCAAATGTTAATATAAAATGGCTAGTAGAGGCAAAACTATAAGGAACCATACCTATTAAATTATTAATTAAAATAAATATAAATAAAGTGTATATAAAAGGAAAGTATAATTGACCTTTACCTGCATTTATTTGATTAGTTACTATACTGTGTATAGTTGCGTATAAAGATTCTTGACTAATTGATCAGCTATTACTTATAATTTTATTATAGTTAGTAGCCAATACGCTAGATGTTAAGATAATAAAAGCAGATACTACTAAATATAACCCTATATTAGTAATTGAAATGTTCATGTTACCTAAGATAGGAGCTTCTAAACTTAAAAGATTTCTTATTTCGAATTGGTCAAGTGGACTAGTTGTTTCTGTAAAAAGAGAGATATAATTAGACATAATATTAATATAAATTTTTTTCTTCTGATTATTAACACTCGTAAATCTTAAAGTATATATTTCCTCGTATTGGCGAAACTGCAAATTTGCGAAGCTGCGAAGCAACAAAACATAAAAACAGCAAAACCGAGTATACCGTTTTTCTTATCTAAGAGTCGAACTTAGGTCACAATATTAGAAGTATCGTGCTCTGCCATTGAGCTAATAAGAATAAGTAAAGATTAATTTACTAACTCCAACAATAAAAAAGAAAAATTATACTGTATTAACTGACATAAGAAAAAAAAAAAAATAGAAATTTTTAGATGTAAGCTCTGCTTAAAAGAATTTACTTTCTAAAAATAAATAAAGGAAAACTTCCCTTCTTCACTCACAGTATTTATTTTATATCTTATACAATTAAGTGTTTAATAAAACCTTCCCTAAAGTTAAAGAAATGTAGATTTAAAGTTTACTTATATATTATAGTAAAGAAATATTACAAGGTATTATGTCAAAACTATATAAGATACAAGGAACTAAAACAACAAATGCAATAACGATTGGCAATAATACTATTCAACAAAAAGTCATTAACTGATCAAAACGTATTCTAGGGAATGACGCTCTAACCCATATAAATACAAAAATCATTACACAACTTTTTAATCCTAAACTTAAACCATAATACAACCCTTCAACTAAAGGATTATAAGATATTATACTATAATTATAACCTAAGCGTTGACGGAATAGAGTTTCTTCTATATAAGAATCGAAATTAGTATATTGAACTAAACTTAAAAAAGAAAAAGAAGGTAAAACATCATACAAGTAACCACCTAAGAATAGTATACTAGTTAAAATACAAATTAAAACAATACTAGCATATTCAGCCAAAAAGAAAAAAACAAATATAACTGCAGCATGTTCTGTCATAAACCCACTAACAAGTTCAGACTCAGCCTCGGCTAAATCAAAAGGAGCTCTATTAGTTTCTGCTACAGATCCTATAAAAAAAATAATAAAGATAGGGAATAAAGGCACTATAAATCAAATAGCTCTTTGAGCTTCAACATTTACAGTTACATTTAAACTACCTGTTAACATTATTACTATAAGTATTGCAGAACTTAATATAAGTTCATAACTAATTAATTGAGCTGTACTTCTAAGTGAACCTAAAAAGGCATATTTACTGTTAGCACTTCATCCTGCTAATAAAATACCATAAGTAGATAAAGATGAAACAGCTAACATATATAATAAACCTAAATTTAAATCACTTATAGCTAAACCTGGTCCATAGGGTATAACAGCATAACCTAATAATGAGAAAATTAAAGTTATAATAGGACCAAGAAAAAATAAAATAAGATTAGCTTGTGTAGGTGATACATATTCTTTTAGTAATAATTTTAAAGCATCCGCAAATGCTTGTAATAAACCATAATATCCTACTATATTTGGTCCTAATCTTCTTTGCATGCTGGCCATTGTTTTTCTTTCAGCTACAGTTACGTAAGCTACTGTTAATAAAACCGGAACAGTTAATAATAAAACTTCTATTATAGAAATTAAAGTGGGTAAATATAACATAATTTTTTTTTATTCTTTTTTTTTACTACAAACAATTCATGTGAATATTACGACAATATATTGTAATAACTTATTTTAACTGATTATATAAGCGAAAGCCCCACCAACGGAGCTAGAAGCTAGAAGCTAGAAGCTAGAAGCTAGAAGCTAGAAGCTAGAAGCTAGAAGCTAGAAGCTAGAAGCTAGAAGCTAGAAGCTGGATTATTAAAGAAAAAGTAAAAAAGAAACGAAAGAGGACACTTTACGCTACCTTTATACATTTTAAGGTTAAACTTTAAAGTACTTCTTATAGCCTTATTAACACTCGGTAATAATCCCTATGAATATAATATTACAACATATCCTTAAAAGGGTTAAACGCAAACCCGAGTATACAAGTTTTCTTATCTATGATATAAAGAAAAATTACTAAAGACTTTATACCAATGTAACACTTAATATGCTATATTGCAATCTAATGCACTAAAATTAACAAATAACCATATATTTTCTATTAAAATACTAAGAGTCGAACTTAGAATATAATTAATTTTAGATAAACACAATTAAAATATTTAGACCTAAAATGAGACTTCCCTCATAATTAAGCTACATATAATAATAAGAATGCCATCATAAGTGCGAATAAACCTGTTGCTTCAGCAAAGGCAAATCCTAAGATAGCGTATGAGAATAATTGCCCTCTAAGTGAAGGATTTCTTGCTACACCTAAGATTAATGCACCGAAAACTACACCTATTCCTACACCTGCTCCTATTAAACCTGTTGTGGCTAAACCTGTACCTATTATTTTTGCTGCTTGTATCATTTTTTATTATTGTAAATTGTATTAAGGATCCACCTATGTTAATATAAATCTAATTTTTAATTAGTATTATCCTTATGAATTTACTATTTAGATTAATGGTATAATGAATTTCATATATTAATATGGTAGAATTATTAGAGATGTGGAAGAATTGAACTCCTTATTACAGATCTGCAATCTAAATGCAAAACCATTTGCTCACATCCCTCTTATATTTTAAAAATAAAAGCATAACTCTAGATTTTTAGTTAAATCTATGAAGCTATGCAGCTATACAGCTATGCAGCTATACACCAAGACTAACACGGCGAAACCATTGTACTAATGGTAAGCCAGCCCAACCACAGTAAAAACGTTTACAAATATAAAGGCAATAACGCCAATATAAGTAACTACTATAAAAGAGCTATATATTCTCTCTCAGATAGTATGTATGTTATAAGAGATAAGTGAATTGAACACTTAACTTACCGTGTGTATGTATGTAGGTGAAACATACCTACACAAGGTTGCTCTACCAATTGAGCTAATCCCTCTATTTATATTTCTTAGTTTAGTATAAACTAAATTAAAGAAAAGTTTATAAAACTTATTTAGCTTTTTTGAGGTAGATTAATAAAACTAAATAAAGGTAATAATACCAATATAAGTAAACTACTATCAAACATAACTAAGTAAGGAATTGAAACATAAAAAATAAGACCAATTAAAATATACAATGCATAACTAGTTATAACACCTGTATCTAAACTAGCTATATTTCTACTTAAAGGAACTAAGACTTTTTCTAGCCCGTAAGGCCCTAATAATTCTACACTTCCCTTATCTAAAATTTTAGTAGATTGACCACCTAATTTTAAAACAAGCCCTGTGATATATTTATTATATAATAGCTCAATAAAAAAACGTTGATTAAAGAAACTAAAAATGTTATACCCTAATCTAGTAAATTTAAATTCAATTAAAACTAATGGTAAAAATTCTGATAGAATAATAGCTAAAACACTTAGTGAAATAGTAAATACCAAAGGTAGTAATTTAAATAAAACTGGTACAGCAAACTCAGTATCTAACATTATTTCATGTAAAGGATGTATAAATAAACTATTATCAATAAAAAATCCTGAACCTAACCCTATAAATAAATCTTTAGTTATATAACCAAAGAATATTGAAAATACAGCTAATATAATTAAAGGTAAACTCATAAAGATATCACCTTCATGAGCATGTTTATAGCTAATTAAAGGACCGTTAGGATTAGTTAAAAAAGTTAAATATAAAACTTTAACTGAATATAAGGTAGTAAACATTGCACCTATAGTTGCTATAAAATAAACAACAGTACTGCTAAAATAGAATTGTCCATACGCAGATTCTAATATAAAATCTTTACTATAAAAACCTGTCATAAAAGGGAATGCCACTAAACTTAGACTAGCTATTAACATAACAGAGTAAGTTAAAGGCAAGAATGGTTTTAATCCTCCATATTTTCTAAAATCCTGGTTGTCTGCTACTGCATGTATAACAGCTCCTGCACCTAAAAATAAAAGTGCTTTATAGAAAGCATGATTAACTAAGTGGAATAAAGCAACATTATATGAAGATAAACCTACGGCAATAACCATCATACCTAATTGACTCATAGTACTATAGGCAATAACTTTTTTTATATCTTGTTGGAATAAACCAATAAGACTACTGAAAACAGTAGTTATAGCCCCTAATCATAAACATAGAATTAAAACAGTTGAACTGTATTCTATTAAAGGACTAGTACGCATAAGTAAATATACACCAGCTGTAACCATAGTAGCTGCATGTATTAGAGCACTAACAGGTGTTGGACCTTCCATAGCCATAGGTAATCAAACATGTAACCCTACTTGAGAACTTTTAGCCATAGCTCCTATCAATAAACATATACCTATCATTGTAACAACATTTTCATTAATAAAAGGTGCTAATGAAAATACAGTACTATAGTCTATATTACCAAAAGATCATAGTATGGCAAACATACCTATCATTAAAAAACAATCTCCTACTCTGTTTGTTAAAAAAGCAGACATAGAACTTTGATTTGCTGCTATTCTAGTGAATCAGAAACTAACTAAAAGATAAGAACAAACCCCTACACCTTCTCACCCAACAAACATCAATAAGAAGTTATTGGCTGTAACTAATATTATCATCATAAAAGTGAACAAGCTAAGGTAACTAAAAAATCTTTGATTATGTGGATCATGGCTCATATATCCTATAGAGTATATATGCACTAAAGAAGAAACTATTAAAACAGGTATTAACATAGATACTGTTAAACTGTCAAAGTTAAAAGCTCATAAGACGTTAAGTGATTCACTATCAATTCACTTAAAAAGATTTATTGAAACAGGTATGTTATTTAAACCTACTTCAAAAAAAGCAATAATGGCTAATAATGTTGTTAAAATTACACATAAACTTGTAATTATTTGTGCTCCGGTAACTCCGACTTTTCTACCAAAAAACCCGGCAACTATTGATCCTAATAATGGTAAAGTTATTATTGCTAAATACATTATTTATATTCTATTGCAATACTTCCTCTTAATCTATAAAAAGCAACTAGAATACCTAAACCTATAGCAGATTCAGCACCAGCTATTGCTATTATATATATAGCATAAGTTTGACCTAATATATCATCAAAGCTAAGTGAACTTACCAATATTAAAAATGTAATAGCTAAAAGCATTATCTCGATAGAGATAAGCATTAATATTATATTTTTTCTATTTAAAACGAAACCTAAAATTCCGATTAAAAAAAGTACTAAGGTTAAATTCATTATATATATTTTTTTTATAACTATTGTTTATAAATTAAAAATTATTTATTAGATTTCTAATTTAGTTTATCGAAGCCTTTGATAATAAAAAAAGAAAAGGGATCTCTTTTTAAAGAAATTATCCTCTTTCCCTAAAAAATCCTATATTTTTAGTGAAACATATATTCGCTAATAAAGAATTTTTAAATAGATTTTAAGCGGGGTTCGCTCAAGCTAAGTAAAAACCCTAGATTAGATATTTTTAAATTTAGTTTAACCTAATTTAACATATAATTATAATTTACTTATAAATACACGACTTAAAAATAAACGAACAAATCTAGGTAAAATGTATTTAGATAAGATATATATCATAGCTACTAGTAAAATAAAAGCAAAAGTTACTTGATTTATAAAATAAAATGGTACTAATTGTGGCATTATATTATTTTTCTTTTTTTGGTAAAAATTCACCATAGTCTAAAGACTGAAACTTATAGGATGGGTAGTATTAATATTAATCTGTGCGAAGCCGCGAACCCTTATTTAATTAGAAGCCGCGAGCCCTTATTTAATTAGAAGCCGCGAACTCTTATTTAATTAGAAGTCACGAAGCCAGAAAAAATACTAAGGCAAATTTAGAAAAAAAAGGATGAAACTTAGCGGATAAAAGTCGAGCAGAAGATAATCTTTTATAATTAACCCCTACTTCCTTATGTAAATTAAGCAAAAGGGTGACGGATTACAATATTTTTATATCAGAAAAGTTATCGGCCATTTTTTTTAGCCTTTCTTTTAGAATTTTTGACCAAAGCCACGCGTAATCCAGCGAAAGCTTAGTTATATTATTTTGAGGAGTGAAGCGGCGAAGCCTTATTTACCTTCTATTATGTACGACTTACTTATTTTTGGCGAAGCAAGCCCCTTATTTATCAATATTTTATTTATCCCTTTTTTACCCACTATATTGTGGCGATGGCGATGGCGATGGCGATTTTCTTAACCCGAATTATAAAGGGTACTTTAATGTTTATACGACGCATTTAATTCTTTAAATCTAGTTATTTGTTCAAGTAGTTGACTTCTATAATCAGAATTTAAATTTCTTATATCTGTCTCTATAGACTTTCCTTGTTCAAGAAGTTGATCTACCTTAAAACGATTATCCCTAATTAATGTGTCGATGATATTTATTCTAGTCTGAATCTTTTTCATTTCAGCAGTTGGTATTTCTCCAGGTGCATCCATATCCAAGTTACCTACACCATCAGTCATTACATTAACACCTGTGTTTATAATAACTTGGTGAAATTGATTAATAAAATCACTTAATTGTGGCAATAGCCTGTTAACTTCATTTATTACTAAAACTAAATCTTCACTATTTACTCGACATTGTACTTTGTAATGGTAAAGAAACAAATGCATGAGGTTTAGGTGGACTTGTTAAGGCTCATTCTAGACTATTATAACTCCTGTTTAATAATGTTTGTAAAGAATCACTATAAAATTGTGGTGTTAATCAAGGGTATCTACTTGTAGCTTTACCTTCTACTAATTGTACGTATACAATGTATAAGAATAATCAAGTAGCAATTACACTTATTATAGATCCAAAACTACTTATTAAGTTTCATCCTGCAAAAGCGTCAGGATAGTCACTTATTCTTCTAGGCATACCTTGTAATCCTAAGAAATGTTGAGGGAAGAAAGTTACATTAACTCCTATAAACATAATTCAGAAATGTACTTTACCTAACATTTGGTTATAATCTAAACCTAACATTTTAGGGATTCAGAAATATCATGCACTAAATAATGCAAATACTGCACCCATACTTAAAACATAATGGAAATGAGCAACAACATAGTAAGTATCATGGAATGCAATGTCAAGAGAAGCGTTAGCTAAAACAACTCCACTTAATCCTCCAATTGTAAACATAAACACGAAACCTAAAGCAAATAACATTGCAGGTGTTAAATGTAAAGATCCACCGTAACATGTTGCTAATCACGAGAATATTTTTATACCTGTTGGAACAGCGATAATTAATGTAGCAGCTGTGAAATAAGCTCTAGTATCAACATCTAACCCAACAGTATACATATGATGGCTTCAAACAACAAATCCTAAAACTCCAATAGACATCATAGCGTATACCATACCTAAATACCCGAACACGCTCTTGTTAGAGCTAGCTGATATTACAGTACTAATAATACCAAAACCAGGTATAATTAGGATATAAACTTCAGGATGACCGAAGAATCAGAATAAATGTTGGTATAAGATAGGGTCACCACCACCTGCTGCTTCAAAGAATGATGTATTAAAATTTCTATCAGTTAATACCATTGTAATTGCACCGGCTAATACAGGTAATGATAATAATAATAATACAGCTGTAACAACCACAGCTCACCCAAATAAGGCTAATTTATGTAGTCTTATACCTGGGCTTCTCATATTTAGTATAGTTGTTATAAAGTTAATTGCACCTAATAAACTACTTATACCAGATAGGTGTAAAGCAAATATAGCTAAATCAACACTAGGTCCACTATGACTTTGTATACCACTTAATGGTGGATAAAGTGTTCAACCTGTCCCTGCTCCATTTTCTATACCACTAGCAAATAAGAATAATATTAAACTAGGAGGTAATAATCAAAAACTTATATTATTTAATCTAGGGAAGGCCATATCAGGACCTCCTACTAATAATGGTAATAAAAAATTACCAAAACCCCCTATCATGGCTGGCATAACCATGAAGAAAATCATTAGTATAGCGTGAGCTGTAATTATACTATTATAAAGTTGATTATCTGCTATATATTGAACACCAGGTCCGCTTAATTCTAATCTAATTAAAACAGAAAAGGCAGTACCTAATAAACCTGAAAATAAAGCAAATATTAAATATAATGTACCAATATCTTTAGCATTAGATGATAAAAATCATCTTTCTGCTCAAAGTGATATACTAGATCTTAAGGCTAATTGTTCGTGACTTTGGCTACTTAAAAGACTATTAGAAGAAACATTACTATTATATGTAACGAAAGGGGAAGTTTGCCTATGGGAATCTGTCAGACAAAGAGTCCAAATCTCTATTCTTTAGTATATTTATACACAAATACTTAAAAAAGGGATAACTTAAAAAAATATATATGTATGTATATTTATACCTAGGTATAGGAGGGCATATTATTTAAAAACAGATAAATATTACTAATATTTATTTTATAATTTCTTTACTATAATACTATTGGTAACTTGTCTGCTTGTCTCTAATATATAATAGAATAGTAGTTAAAAGTGCATATAGAGTTGTTTGATTTGAACAGACATGCACCGCTAACACCTAAGTGCAAATATATGCTTTACCTTATCTCCTGCTATAATTAATTATTGCACTTTAAGCTATTATTGACTAGAAGATACGAAACCGAAAGTATCTGTGATATAAGAGATAAGTGAATTGAACACTTAACCTACCGTGTGTAAAACGGTTGCTCTACCAATTGAGCTAATCCCTCTATTTATATTTCTTAGTTTAGTATAAACTAGATTAAAGAAAAGTATAAATATAAAACTTATTTAGCTTTATTTAAAAGGCTTAAATCTTGTAAAGTGTTTTCTAATAAACTAACAGCAGGTACTATTATTAAAAAGTGTCCAAAATAAAGAACAGTACTTACTTGTCCAAATTCTATAAAAGGAGACTCTACATGTTTAGCACCTAATACCATTAATATTAAGAAATTTGCTATAAATATGTAGAAAGCTATTTTACTTAAAGGTCTGAATTGGATACCTCTAGATCTACTTAAATCAGTATAAGGCATAGCTAATAGTATAAGTATAGCACTAAACATAGCTATAACACCTAATAATTTATTAGGAATAGATCTTAATATAGCATAGAATGGTAATAAATATCATTCAGGAACTATAGCAGGAGGAGTTTGCATAGGGTTAGCTACAACATAGTTTTCACAATCCCCTAATACATTAGGCATAAAGAAAACAAATACACTTAAAACTAATATAAATATAAAAATTGTAATTAAATCTTTAAATAAAAAATAAGGAGCAAAAGATAATCTATCGTAGTTACCTGAAACACCTAAAGGGTTACCTGAACCCGCGCTATCGTGAAGAGCTATTAAGTGCATTAAAGCTAAAGCAGCTAAAACAAAAGGTAAAACGAAATGTAAGGCAAAGAATCTATTTAAAGTAGCATTATTAACAGAAAAACCCCCTCAAAGGAATTCAACTATATCTTGTCCAACTCATGGTATCGCACCCATAAGGTTTGTAATAACAGTTGCACCTCATAGTGACATTTGACCGTAAGGTAAAACATAACCCAAGAATGCTGTAGCCATCATTAATATGAAAATAACTACACCAATTGTTCAAACTAATGTTCTAGGAGCTCTGTAAGATCCGTAGTATAAACCTCTTCCTATGTGTAAGTACACTAAAAAGAAGAAGGCCGAAGCTGTATTACTGTGTAAATAACGGATTAATCAACCATTATTAACATCACGCATAATATGCTCTACTGAGTTAAAGGCTTCTAATACACTAGGGTTGTAATGCATTGCTAATGTTACCCCTGTAACTATTTGTATTATTAAACAAAAAGCTAATAATGAACCGAAATTCCATAAATAGCTAATGTTACTAGGTTGTGGTGAATCTATTAAGTATGAATTAACTAATTTTAATAAAGGATGGCTTTTAAATATTCTCATTTTATATATTTTTTTTTTTTTTTATTTTTATTTTTTTTAGACATAGTCTTCTTTTATATAGATTACCTTAACTGGTATTCCTATTGTTATATTATTTTATTCCATTAATATTTGTAAACATTTATATTTTTTTCTGCACCTTTTAAATGCAGGCAAAAGAGGATAGTGAAGTTAGAAGTATTTTACTATTTATAAGTGAAAATATAAAACAAGGGCCTCATTAATAAGCACAACTTTGCTCAAATATAAACAAGGAGCTTTATATTTTTAAAAAGCGCAAACATAAATATATAACTGAAAAAAAAAGAGTAGGCAAAGTTTAAATATGCTACTATTGCATACTTACACTATATTTTAACATTATTGGTTTTCAAGTCATGTAAGGAATTTTTCTATACTAACAGCTTCTATAACTATAGGCATAGAGCTATGTAAAATACCACATATCTCTGAACATTGTCCATAAAAAGTACCTTCTCTATTTATAAGTACAGATACTTGGTTTAATCTACCTGGGTAAGCATCACATTTAATACCTAAAGCAGGACAGGCGAAAGAATGTATAACATCAGCAGCTGTAACAATAAATCTTACATGTGTTAATTCAGGAAGTATTACTCTATTATCCACTTCAAGTAATCTTAAAGCACCTTCATCTAAGTCTGACTCTGGAACTAAATAAGAATCAAATTCTATAAATTCTTCATCTCCTGTTAAGAAATCAGGGTATTGGTAACTTCAATATCATTGGTGACCTTCTACCAATACTGACATAGCAGGATCACTTACCTCGTCCATTAAATATAATAATTTAAAAGAAGGGAATGCTATAAAAATTAAAATTAAAGCAGGAGTAATTGTTCATATTAGTTCAATTAATGTACCATGATTTAAGTATTTATGTGATATAGGTGATTTTTTAGCTGCGTATGTGTTTACCATAGATATCATTATTCACCCTACACCGAATAATACTATAACTAAATAAAACATAATATTATCATGTAATTCTACTAAACCTTCCATTTGTGGAGTAGCACTATCTTGAAAATATAACCCTCAAGGGCTTGGAGCATCACAGTTGTTATTTAATAAATTAGTATATATAAGATTGATCATTTTTTTTTATTTGTTTTGTTTTTGTTTTTGTAGTATTCATTATACTATACTCCAGGGATAGTAATGAGCCTCCTCATTATTAAATCTAGAAGTATTACTTGTAGAATACGAGAAGTAAAACAGAATTGAGGGTTAGATGTAAATAACAAAGGTAAAGGTATATTACCTTGCCAAAGCAGCTTCTAGCTTCTAGCTTATAGCTTCTAGCTTATAGCTTCTAGAAATAGGGATTAACATTCTTAAATGAAACCCTTAAGGGATTAACCCTTTAGCAAAAATTTGCAGGGAATGAAAGCTATCAAAAAGTAATTTTTCTTGGATAACAAGACTATTTTTAACAATTTAAGTATTACTAAGACTAATAATATATAAATATTACTAATATGAATATAACATAGAAAAGACATAGAATATAACATAAAGAAGAAAACAGAAATATAAATAACACTACTATAACATGAATACCAATATAAATGTAATATGAGTATTAAACATAAAAAATTTGAGTGAGGGATTATTAGGAATTAGGGATTATTAGGATTAGGGATTATTAGGATTAGGGATTATTAGGAATTAGGGGAAGAAATAACAAATAAGGATTAGCGGCTTCGCACAGCTAGCCCTAAATATATATAAATAAGCTTTCGCACAACCACTTCTATCTTTGCTCTTCCTACTTAATACTTCCTGTTTAATCCTTCCTGCTTACGGCTTACTGTTTACTGTTTACTGTTTACTGCTTAATCAATTTTTACTATATATTTTCACTAACACTACCTGAATGACAAATAGTTTTATCTACCAAAAAAAAACGGCTTTAATTGTATTAAACAATAGGATAAATAAAGAAGACTTTTAACAAGAAAGTAAAATATAAAATTAAAATAAAACTAATAAGGTAAAGTACTGAATATTAAAGTAGACACAGAGTAATGTAATCCATCTAATATAGGAGCAGGATATATACCTAAGACAACTGTAAATAAGACTAAAGTAAATAACATAAAAAATTCTCTTTTATTTAAATCAATTAAAGTATAAGGATCGGATGAACTTAAGAAGAAAGCTCCTCCAAAACATATTCTATTAAACATAAATATAGTATAAGCAGCTGAAAATACTACAGAAGAACTGGCTATTATACCTAACAATGGTAATTTTTCAAATACACCATATAAAGACATAAATTCACCTACAAAATTTAAAGTAAGAGGGGCACCACAGTTACCTAGACATAAGATAAAGAATAATATAGAAAAGATTGGCATTATTTGAGCTATACCTCTATAAAAATGTATTAATCTAGTTCCAGATCTATCATATAGTACTCCACCAGCACATATAAATAAACCACTTGACACAAATCCATGAGCTAAACCTAAAGTAATACCTCCTTCTATACCTTGTATTGTATTACTGAATACACCTATTAAGTATACTGCAGCATGTGAAACAGAACTATAAGCAATAAGTTCTTTGATATCAGTTGTTCTTAATGTACTAAAACTAGCGTATATAATAGTAATAACACCTATAAGATATACTATATATGTATAGTCTAAAGAAGCTTTAGGTAATAAAGGTAATATCAATCTAAATATACCGTATAAACTTAACTTTAATACAATACCAGCTAAAAGAATACTACCACCTAGTGGTGATTCAACGTGAGCTTTCAATAATCAAGTATTTAAAAAGATAGTAGGAGTCTTAACAGCAAATGCTATAAAGATACCATAAAATAAAAATAATTGTGTAGAGTAGTTAAAATTTGTTTTGTATAATGCATCAAAGTCAGTTGTCCCCATTATAGATGACATAGCCAGAATTGACAATAATAAAAATAAAGAACCAAATAATGTATACAAGAATAAATAAAAACTAGCTCTTACTTTATTACTAGATCCAAATAACCCTATTAATAAGAATAAAGGAGGAAGTATACTTTCAAAAAAAATATAGAATAATAATATATCTAACACTAAGAACACAGCCAGCAATAAGCTTTCTAACAGTAACATTATTATAACAAATGACTTAATGTTTTCATTTATAGATTTTCAATTAGAAAGTATTGCTATAGGTACTATTATAGTTGTTAATAACACAAAATATATAGATAAACCGTCAACACCTAAATAAAAGTCATATGAACTTACTTGGTAGTACTCTTGTACAAATTGAAACTGATTTGCGCTAAAGTCAAATAATATAAAAATTATTAATGAAACGAATAAATTAAGGATAGATGTAGCTAATCCTATTGTTTTTATACGTTTGTTATTTAAAGTAGCTGTGTCATAACACACACTAGTAGATATGATAAATATACCTATAATAGGAATAACTAATAAAACAGGTAAAAACATTTATTAGTAAAAACAAGATAAAATATTCGAGAAATAAATAGTAAGTTGAAATATATGAGAGACGGTTACAATATAGCAAGATAACAATAAAATAGTAGTTAAAAGTACATATAGGGCTGCCTGATTTGAACAGACATGCAACGATAACATCTTAAGTGCATACGTTTGCTTCACCTTTATCCCCTACAATAATTAATAATAATTAATTATTATTAATTATTGTACTTTAACTACCCTCTTCATCATCAGGTAATAGCTCATCAACCATAACACCGAAAGGCGGGCCATCATAAGGAAATATATACCTAGGCCTACGTCTAGGAATACATTTAGGTTTAGGTAACTTATCATATAAGTTCTCTGACCTAGAGTTAATGTGTCCCCTTAGTTTAATACAAACAAGAAAAAAAAACATAGAATTATAAAAAATATAATTAAATACTTGACAGTTATATAACTAGCCAGGCAGTTTTGTCTTAAATACTTAGATAGTTCCTCTAGCGTTATAAAAGAAAGGGCTAACCAAGGTTACAACATTAGATTGTAATTGTGTTAAGTTAGACTTAGAAAAGTTATTTCTTCCATGAGTCTTGAATAGAGACTTGCCCTACTACTTTATTAATCTCAGTGTAATTGCTATCTAAAGTGAAACTTTGTCTACTTTCTATTTTTAAGGCATTTTTACCCAATTCAAAAGCGAACCCTAATGTTAAAGCTAAAAAGAAGATTAACATTATTGTTAACCCGTATATACCGTTAACATAAGCACTAACCACATAAGGATAAACTAAAAGTATTTCTAAATCAAATAGTAAAAATAAAAGGGCAAAAATAAAGAAAGATATACTAAATTGTGTTCTATTTTGTCCTAAGAAAGAGTGGAAACCACACTCAAAAGCACTATCTTTTTCACTATAAGGGTTATGAGGGGCAAAAATTAAATTTATAGCTAGTAAAACTATAGCTAAAATTGGAACGAAAATAAAAAAAAATGTAATGCTGGCCATTTATGAGTTAAATAATATTAATGCTAATATATTTGACATACTTAATGATTCTTGAGGCATAAATATAAATAAAAGTATTATTAATGTTAATATACTAATTGTTATACTTAAATGACTAGATAATGTGATATTATTATATTTAAAACTAACATTTTTAATTAAAACATTGTTTTTAGTTATACTAGCGTACATATCTAAATCTGAGATATATGAATTTATTTTATATTCAGGTTTATCAAAGAATATTTCCTTTACCACGTTTAAATAATAAACAGCACTTATAACACTTGTTAATATTGCAACTAATGTTAAGAAAACATATCCGTTATCTAAAGCAGCACTTAAAACCATCTGTTTTGCAAAAAATCCCATTAATGGTGGTATTCCTGCAAAAGAAAAGATAGTTATAGCTAAACTTAAAGCTAAAATAGGGTTTATATAAAAAAAACCTTTCATTTGGCTGATTAATTGTATAGGAGAATTATTTTTATCTAATAAAGAAGTATATTTTTTATTCTCATTACTATAGCAATATAATGAATATCCTATTGCTAATAACAACATAAAAGCATTTAAATTACTTAAAGAATATTGCATTAAATAAAAGATGAACGCTTGGATAGATTCTATACTATTAATTGTTAAAGCTAATAATATAAACCCTACATGACTAATAGTACTATACGCGAATAATCTTTTGATTCTAAATTGTGTTAACCCTAATACAGTTCCTATTATTAATGAAAGCAATGAACTAATTAATAAACTACTTGTTCAACTAAAATTATTAGTAAATAATGAGTTACTTGTATAGTGAACTAATTCCAATAAAAACACAAAAATAGATATTTTTGCTATTATAGCTACAAAAGTTGTAACCACTGTAGGTATAGCGTCATAAACATCAGGAGATCAAAAATGGAATGGAGCAGCACTTACTTTAAATAAAAATCCTACACTTAATATAAGTAAAGACATATCAATATAGTCAGCTTTATATCAGCTTTGACTATAGCTACCTAGATCATTACCTATATCGCTAATGCTAGCTATAATATAGATACCATCCAAGCTAGTAGTTCCCGAATTTGCGTATAAAAGGGCTGTACCCAATAAAATAAAACAAGAACTTAGCCCTCCTAATAAAAAATAAGTAAGACCTCCACTAGTTGCTAGCTCTGAATTTCTATATAGAGTACTTAATAGGTATAACCCATAACTTTGTAACTCAATACTTAAAAATATAGATACTAAATCACTAGTTGATACTAAAAATACAGAACCAGTAATAATAAATAATATAATTAAGGGATATTCTATTATTTTAAATTGTTCTCCCATTTTATTTATTACTTTAGATTTAAAATTAATATTATTATTATTAAACAATAATTTAATAGAACCACTAAAAAAAACTTTTCTAGGGTAAAAACCTGTTAATTGTAATATTGCAGCACTTACTATAAAGATAAATAATTGGAATACATGTGTTATACTAGTAGCATTAAAAAGTCCACCGTATAAAGCTATTCCAGTATTTAAATTAGTCAGGTATAAACTATCTAAAGCTAAATAGCTAGATAATAACAAAATTATTATAGTAGTTCTACTATATAAAATTGATTTGTCTCGTCTCGAAGATACGGCATTAGATAATAACAAAGATATAAGTGAAGTAATTAACATGAGTCAGGAGAGAAAGTTGAATTCTCATTATTAATGCATGAAATTAATACATGAAATTAATGTTTTAACCATTTAAACTATCCTGATTATAAAAAAAAGATGATGCGCATCTTATAGAATAGTTGGTAAAAAATTTTACGATATGGTCGGGTAACTGTTACACGTATAAAAAGGATTGATTTATTTTAAATGGTTTTACAAATAAATAAATCAATAAAATAATAAAAAGGTTTAAATGCAGAGAAAAAACACAGTAAAGCTACTTAAACATATACATATATATACTTAAAATATAAATAATTTAGGAAAACTACACTAACTATGGTTGTAATTAAAGTAAAGTAAAAAAGAATTATTTTGACTATACTATTGCATATATAACTAATAGCAGAATAGCTATTATAATACAACTGTTCTAGCTAGAATTAAAGTAATGATAACCTTTTTACTTTTCTTCCTAGTTTTCTTTTAACCCTTGCATTATTTTCTTAGACTTAGCTAGTAATTTATACAGCTCTACAGTAGTTATACTACAGATAGATTTGTCTCCTACCCTCTCTTGTTACGTCAAAGACAAGAAGATACGCCACTAATAATAACAAAGATATAAGTGAAGTAATTAACATGAGTCAGGAGAGAAAGTTGAATTCTCATTATTAATGCATGAAATTAATGTTTTAACCGATTAAACTATCCTAACCTTATATTGAGGGTAAAACCAGCTCACATAAGTTTATTTACGAGAAACCTCTAGTGTACTATAAGTATACTTTTAAAGGGTGAATACCCCGATTTGAACAGGGAATATACTGTGCCACATACAGATGTTCTACCGATTGAACTATACCCACCTCTATCTCTTTAAAGTTATATTATGTTGGAGTGATTCGAACACTCAATAGTAAGTATCAAAAACCTAGGACTTGCCGATTAGTCTACAACATACAAGTATAATATAATATTTAAACAATAGACGCCTAATACCCGTCTATGCTTGTGAGATACTTTGCCTTTATATCTACTAAAATCTATATCTACTAATATTTATATCTACTAACATATATCTCTACTATGTGTAATAGTAAGGTAAATCCGACTTGAACGGATATAATCTTAAATGATCAAATAGACCTAAACTATCCATGTCTACCAATTCCATCACTACCTTATAATAATACTAATTTACTTAAACTTTAAGCATTATAGAGGGTAAATGCTCGAAGTAAGACTTGAACTTACAACCTAAACCGCTTCAAGATCCCGCTCAACCAATTGAGCTTCTCGAGCTAAAACACTTAACATTGCTGCAAGCTTACCCTGGAGACATCAGGAATCGAACCTGAGATAACGACTTGCAAAGTCGTAGTTTTACCAATTAAACTATGTCCCCTTTTTATAATATATCCGAGGAACGACTTGAACGTTCATGATATTATATCAGTAATGCTTAAGATTACCCTGTCTACCAATTCCAGCACTCGGACTATATAACTAAGGCCAAAGTGACTTGAACACTCATCTAAACCGTCATGAGCAGCTTGCTTTACCAATTAAGCTATAACCTTTAAAAGCTATACAATTTAAATACTTTTTATACCTTTTTTTGGTAAATATTTATATATATTCGCGCTTTTGACCTTAGAGGGATTCGAACCCTCGATAACGCTAGTGAAAGGAGCGTGTCTTAACCGCTAGACCATAAGGCCTAATAGTGGCTATTCCTTGAGGCGGGTATAAACAAACGCCATAATATGCCAAGACTCTAAAAGTAAAAAATATTTACAGTTATGCTTATTTATGAGGCAAGCCTTACTGTTAATATTACATATAAGCCCGATGCAAGTATCGCACTTGCTTCAGCTGGTTACAAAACAGCTACATTACTTTTATGCTAACCAGGCTAACAAATTTAATATAAGTGTTTACAATATAATAAAAAGGGAAGGGAGAAGCTTGCTTGTTTGCTTGTTTGCTTACTTGCTTGCTTGCTTGCTAGAGATATAATGTAAGATATAGATAATAACCAGTTATTTATAGAATTAGTACTTTATGCCTAAAAACATTTAAATTCTTTCAACTAAAGCCTATTAATTTAACATTAAATTTAATACACAAATCTTAGTTTTACCTAAGATAGGTGAATTCAAACTTAATATAAAAATCGTAGTGTTAAACTACGTATATTTAAGAATATATTAAAGTAAGTTTCGTGCCTAGATGCATTCAGCACTTATCTTTAACTAACGTAGCGTTCCTGCCGTGCCTATGCTATATATTTACTTAAGTGAAAGTAACATCCCTGTATAAAAATTTTATACTTTAATTAATATTGGGCACATAAACAACAGGTAAACCAGAGGTTAATATACCCAGCTCCTTTCGTACGAGGGGGCTATCTTTATTTTATTCTAATTTCCTCTAGAAGATAGAAACCATACTGTCTCACGACGTATTTAACCCAGCTCGTGTAACTTATTAATCGACGAACAGTCGAACCCTTCATGATTCCTGCATTCATGTGGATAAGCTAAGCCGACATCGAGGTGCCAAACTGCGCACTCAATTTGTACTTCCTGGCGCAATTAGCCTGTTCAATATATGTTATCATAAAGGCTATTTATCCTTTATTTCCATCTTTCACAAGATGGTTCAGACTATTTCTTCAATTTTTGTTTATATAGTTAATGCAACGCGAAATTAGAAAATTAGTGGGTTGGATATTTTTTTTAGAGGAAGGTTCCCCTGGCGAAGAAGCTAGAAGCTAGAAGCTAGAAGCTAGAAGCTAGAAGCTAGAAGCTAGAAGCTAGAAGCTAGAAGCTAAAAGCTAGAAAATAACATTTATTTACTACTTATTCAACCTTTAAGTCCAAAAGAACCATTACGTGTTTTAGTATTTATATTTGTATAATCTACATTAGATTTAGCATGACCTCTTAACATTACTGAAGATAATTTTTTATAAGAAGAATCTAAATTTTTAATGCTACCTTTTCATTTAACTTTGAATACAGATCTAGATGCAGTAAACCGTTTGGTTAATCTACCTCTAGTTTCTAATCTAACACCAGCTGTAGTTTTATACTTTAAAGAACTTATTACAAGATCTAATGGATTAGAAAGATCAGAGTTTATCTGATCTGCTTCGTTTACACATGACTTCGCAACAGTAGAATAAGGCAAGATATCTAATAATAATTGATCTAAAGTATCCTTATTTGTATTATATTTATTAATAACAGAATTAATTTGTACATTTTTAAGATGATCTAAAGATACCTTATCTGCTATACCGTATTTATCTCTTATTTTATTTACGGCAGGTAATTTTACTAAATGTAAAGCAGCTTTTAAAACTCTTAACAAGCTGTTTTTTCTGTTTTTAATTCTCATAGATACAGCTTGTGTAAATATATCACTATTAAAATATAAGGTTGTTAAATTTACTATATTAAATTCAACTTTTTTTCCATATATTTTTCCTATTAATGATTTTAATCTATTTAAATAGTTATCTTCAAATTTGGATTTATTTAAGTCAAGTCAAAGTTTACATGAAGCAATTTCTTTTATTTCTTTGTATAATAAGATTTTTCTAATTAAGCCTGTATAAATTTGATCTAATCTTTCCTTTGCAATGTTATTTGTTTTACTTAATATTATCATTTCCGTTATTTCATTTAAAGTATTTCATAGATTTTTTATATTATTTGATCTACCTCTACGGTTTTCTCTGCTTTTATACAGAGCTAACCTAAAATAGACAGATAGTTGTAATCTCTCTAGATAATCTATAAGAGGTGCTTTATTTTGATAGTTTCTTATATCCCGCAATAAACTTATTAAAGATAAATTTTTATTATTCTTTTTTGACGAAGCCGGTAAAGCTCGTGATAATAATCCAGATACAAAATGTAGATTTTCTAATTTGTTTAATTTACGATCTAAATCTCTTTTTTCTTCATTGTATACATACAAAGTGATATTAACATTAGAATTGGTATGTTTTAATTCTGCCTTACTTATAAATATCTTTTTTAATGATAATCTTCTAAGTCTTCTTAATATTTTTTTACTTCGTATAATATTTTTATTAAAAAAAAGACTAAAATAACTATTAATTAATTTTCTTATAGTTTTATCTGCAACAGACAAATTTTTAATAGAATTTTTATTATAGGCGTAAATAGAATTAAATCATTCTTTTGTTGCGGGTGGAAAAAATCTAATAGGACCTATAGTATTAGTTATAATATCTAAAGGTATAATTTTATGTTTAAGATTTACTTTTTTGCTAAATATAAGCGGTTGGTTATCAAGCCTTGTTTCTAATTTTTGATTATTATTATTCATTTATTTTATTTAAAATTTAATATACCAATTTTTTAATCAGAGTAGCTAAGCGCCAGCTTTTAGCTTAACGCAATAGTAAACTCATCTGGTAATAAGCTTCATTTTAGTATATTTACAATAATATAACTAAAAATAAAGGCTATTTCATTAATAACTTAATATTAATTTTATGGCGTGTATATAACTATATATATAAAAAAAGTTGGGCATTGTTAAAAGGATTATTGTTAGCATAACTCACCTTCTAGTCGTTGAACGGTTTTACTTTGATAAAACTTAGTTTTATATGCTAAAGTAAAGTTCGCTTCAAGTACACTAAATCCTTAGATAAAGTTATTCTTGAAATTAACCCAATAAATTACCAATGGATTTAAATCTAAAAAGTCTCTGACAAACTTAAATAGAGATAAACATTGGAGGACTAACATCCCTAGCGTAGCTTTTTCAAAAACCCAAGACCTTTCCTTTCTGCATCTTGTGATCATATGCCCCGCTTACGCGACTGATAGACGTGTAAGTCAAACAGTAAAGCAAGATTAAGCCATTAAACTTGACAAGTAATAAACATAATTATTTTATTAGCGGTTTGTAATTAAGACTAGCCTAATACACCTAATAAAAAAACTAAAAACATTGGAATTAAGGAGCAAAGCTCCCTATATCTACGTCAATGTTTTAATTACATCTATCTTCCATATAGTTAAAATCTTACTTGGAAAAAAAAAATAGTTCTAACTTAATAGATATATAGCTGGATTAGTTATAGCATATGCTATACCAAATAACAAACTAAAAATAAATAAACACATAAGCTTTCGCTCGTGTTTAGTTGGCATGAAAAGTACTTTTTACAGTAAATTCATGTCAATTTTACAAAATTAACTTTGGATACACCCAGGTACTTTTTATGGGATCTGTGCCCCGCATAAACTGCCTCCTAGTCATTGTCCCCCTTTTTGTTTAAAATCAGCGGGGTTATTTCTTATCTTTAAAGATAAAAAAGTAGAATAATTCTATCTACCAATACGACAAACAGGATAAAGGTCTTTCAATAACATCTTTTATCCAATTACCTTATACTACTAAAAATAGTTTAATCATATTCAATAACTAGCAACAGTAAAGCTGCATAGGGTCTTCTCGTCTAACTAGAGGTAAACTGTATCTGCACAGCTATTCCAATTTCACTGAGCCAATCATTGAGACAGCTGTTGTATCGTTAAATCATTCATGCAAGACCGCATTTAACGGCCAGGGTATTCCGCTACCTTAGGACCCTCAGGGTAAGGCCGCCATTGATCGGGGTTTCCTTCAACACCAAGTTTATTTTAGTCAACTTAGCTAATCCGTTAACCAGCCGACATCGGGCAGAAATCACACTCAATACTTTGATTTATTATCTTATAGGCAAAGTGCTTTGTTTTAATTAAACAGTCGTACAACACTATTCCATGCTTCCTATTCTTTACCTGATATTAATCAGGAGGAATGGCTCTCCTTATCCCTAAGTTACGGTAGTTAGTTTGCCGAGTTCCTTAATGATTGTTCACTCAAACGCCTTCGTATTCTCTACTAGCTTACTTGGGGTAGAATTTAGGTACGGTTATTATGTCACCTTTTTAACCCTGCGTATAAAACACATGGCTAAAAAGAATCTTACTGTTTTTCCAGAACCTTTTACACTTTAGAACGAAATTTTTACTTTCGTCATATAAAGGTTGTTACTTTGTAGACAAGATTTTCTCATCGTTTAATCCTTTAGGTTTTATAAACTTAGAGGCCGTTACTTTAATAATTCCA